AGCTCTTTTGCTTCAATTTCTTCTCTACCAATTCAAAATTGAAGATTTAGTTACGGTTAGAAATCTACTTTTCTATCTTCATCCATGGATCCTTTATTCATAATTATTTAATTGGAAGTATTAATCCAATTCACAAATTATGTTTCGCAATTTTATAATTCAATTTTTCAATTTCGAATTGACCTTTGGATACAAATCACGAGAATTTCTATTTTTCCTCGAATCAGTCATTGAGAGGTAAAGGATTTAATCCTTTTAAGAAAAAAAGTTTTTGATCGGAATATAAATTAAACCGAAAGACCCCTTAACTATTAAGGGGATTAATAGAACGAATCACACTTTTACCACTAAACTATACCCGCTACAATCTAATTGTTGTATACAAATGGATCTTTTGTCGAACAGAGTAATTTGGCGTAATCAAAATAGGATCCTAAATGAATCATGAAAATTAGAGCGTTAACTTTATTTTTCGTGTTTGCGGGATTAAAGCAGGAAAAGAAGATTTAAATAATATAACTAAATTAAAAATGAAATAAGAAGTCCTTTGGAGTAATTTTAATAGAGACGGTTTACTAAAAGCACCAAAATCATAACATAAAAATGCGTTGTGTAAAAGTCCAGAGTTTCTTTTTTTTTTTTTTTTATTCTATTCCATTTTGTATTCTAAAAAATATAAAAAAAGTAGTTCAAGTAAAAAAAAAGAATAAAATAATAAATGAGACTTTCGAGTTGTTTGAATTTACTAACAAGTCTTTCTATTTTCAAATTCGATAAATAGTTTTATCTATCATTCGTTGGAACAAAAAGAGGGGCCTGGCTAGGTGTTGAGCTAGCCAGCCCGGCCGTGGGAGTAAAAGAAAAAGGGACCTTCGATCAAAATGAAAACAATAAGTCTTTTTTTAGTTTTCTTTATATTGGATCCTTTCAGCTCTTACTTTATTTTATCTAAATGGAATTGCTGATAAAAGTGATACACATCTAAATCTATATTCTTCTATATATTAGAATATATTATTTTATAATAAAAAGATCGAAAGAAAGCCTTTTTTAATCCTTACTTTATGTGTAATGTAACATAGTAATTTTTTTTTGAATTGGGAGAGATGGCTGAGTGGACGAAAGCGGCGGATTGCTAATCCGTTGTACGAGTTATTTGTACCGAGGGTTCGAATCCCTCTCTTTCCGCCTCCCTCGATGACTTTGTTATTTGAATTTGATTTATCTTTCAAAATTTTCAAATAATTTTTTTATTCTTCACGTCCAGGATTACGCCCTGGATCATTAGATAGGAATCCAAAGATGAAGAGAGAAACAAAGAATATCACTACTGTGTAAACGAAAAGTTTGAGAGTAAGCATTACACAATCTCCAAGATCATTTTTTGGGAAAGAGGGGAATAGATCGTCTGTTTTTATACCACATATCCTATTTTGACACCATGAAATGAAGCGCTTTCTAGAAATAGAAAAATTTTGAATTTATAAAAATTATTTTGTCATAAGAGTCTTTCATTACTCAAATTTTATTTCATACCCAAAATTAGATATTCTCGAAGACTCTGATTGATAGAATTTTCGAAATAAATCATGAATTTTCTAGGATAATATTAAAGATCTCAGCGAAAACTTACAGCAGCTTGCCAAACAAAGGCTAAGAGAAAAAAAAACAGAGGGATGACTGGCATAATATCTACAATCGGATTCAAAAAAGCATAGGCCTCTGGCAATTTGGCGAAGATAAAATGACTCGAATAAAGAGCCGAATTAATACAGATCAAACTAAAGATATTAAGCATAACAGACATTTTGTTCTTGGAGATAATTGCATTTTGATTGAGTTATTGATATGAAGTAAAAATGAAGAAAGTAAGGTATACAAAATTCTTCTTTTTCATTGAATTCACCCAATCAAAACCCCTCCCATTCTCAAATAGAATAGAAGAAATTCGGCTTTCATACAATATCTTAATTGAATTATATGTAATGATCAATAAATTCAATTTTATTCTATATTTTTATTCTAATACTAACTAACTATATACGTATCAAAATCTTAGCAAGATCTCTAAATTCTATATTTGGACCGGAATTGACGATCAACTAATACTAGTATTATTCTTTATTAGTGTCGAATAGAAATTTAAATGGGGCGTGGCCAAGTGGTAAGGCAACGGGTTTTGGTCCCGGTATTCGGAGGTTCGAATCCTTCCGTCCCAGATCATATTTCATTCTAAATCTAAATTTGATTAGAATAAGAATAAGATTCTTGTAAACAACTTTCTGTTTATGTTTAAAGGTCTAATATGGAATAGAATGTGATTCCTATTTCTGATTATTCTCTAAATAAATCTTTTTTTTGACAAACCCGAACTGCATCGAGTTCAAATGACATGTGGAGACACCTAAATGAGATTTCTTTGTAATCCAAGTAAGATAGGCATATAAAGCACAATCCAAGGATTTTTATTAAAAAATCGAGTGGTTTGTTTTTGATTATATGTTTACTTTGCTCCTATTGAGTATTGAAGAAAGTTATTTACTTCGAAAAACCGTTCATCCGATATTGAATTTTCAACGATGCATATGCATTTTGTGCGAAAGAACCTATCTTTCTTAGATCTTATTTTCTATTTTTTTAAATTCATTTTGTGCATCTCTTCATTTCAGGAGTTATTGGTACTATAATTGAATTTAATTAAGGGGATCTCTTTCTTTCTTAAGGCTCGGTTAGGGTAAAATAATAAAAAGTAAAGGGAGTAAGCACTTAATCTATACTTATTCGGCTTTGTACCTATATAAGATAGCCAGCATCCCGAAAAAAGGGGGGTATCCCTCCCTTTTTTTATTTATTATGATTTTTCATTCTTGGGGAGTAGATCGAAGTTAATTAGCAAGGGCAAGTATTAAGTTCAATATCTTTGTCTATCCAAATTTCATTAATAAACAATCAAATTACGCGATCTAGTTTATTTGAACTTTTAGGTATTTCGTGTTTGACTCTAATGAATAATTAGAAATCGATGGAAGGAGCGGGAAAATTGAGATAAACGGATTCATTCATTCTATTCACTTTACTTTCATTCCTTTATTTCTTTTATGACAATCTTATAGACTTATAGAAAGATTACTGAATATCAAGTTAAACAAAATATGAAAATCCGTATATAAAATGAGGAAATGCATAGTCTATATGTATATATTGTTATTGTTCTATTTCATTGAGCGTCGTTTTTCGTTGTGAAACAAGAATTTTGTGATTTCTTAAATTGAAAATGAAAATCTCAATATCTAACAATATCTAACATAGAATATCTATAAGAGTGACAATCGTTCAATCTATCTGATAGATATAGATAGGAACTATTCTTTTAGCTATTTGATAAAATAAGAATCGAAAGAATAAGGACTAAAATCTTCCCTACCATCAGTCTTTTTTATTTATTTCATAAAAATAAACAACAAATTTTATTTATTGATTTGTTGTTTGATACGTTTATTGGCTTTAAATTTGAATTATTGGTGATTCAATTCCAAAAGAAATAGAGAAATTTTTTATGATGATCAAATTTGATTCGTACTCTAAAACTTTATTCAAATAATAATATCAAAGTAGGAAAGTTAATTATAAACTCATTAATTTTCATGATTCTTTATGAATGAAATCTTTTATATTTTAAAGTTTAAAGGTGTGCGCGGTTGGTGAATCTATATTTTTGAGTTATTTGTAGATATTCAAAAATAATTAAGTTATTCATTTTTTTATTTCTATTTTAGAATCTAATAATTGATTTTGACAATTAAAAAAATCTTGCATTTATACTATAACGATAAAATTGGGGTTATGTTGAATTCGTGCTAAAACTTCTTCAGAAATATTTCTATCCATCTATCTAGAAGAAAGGTGATAAATTACTATGTACCGAATGAACCAATGATTATTCACGATTCCATAATTGAATCAATTCCATACCGGTTCCAAATTATAGAAATGTTATGGTAAAACTTCGTTTGAAACGATGTGGTAGAAAGCAACGTGCGGCTTGAAAGACATGATCCGTTGTGGACTTACATCCACCATTTTATATAAGGATGAAGGTGCTCTTGGCTCGACATCATTTATATTTCTTCTGTTTTACTAGAAACCTCGTTGGGTTGTAATGTAAATAGTCCATGATGGAGCTCGGGTCGAAAGTATTGATTCATTTCTCAGGGGCAAAGATCTAGGGTTAATGTCAATCAATAAATTGGAAGAACTTCGTAAGTATATCTTCGATAGAGAAATTGAAAGGGTTTCACGTTTCTAATCTAATAAAAAATTCTTGGAATTGAAAAAACTCTTTTCATACAAAGTGTATTACATGAGAATCAACCTTTTCTATGATTCTTTACTTTTACTATAAATCAATCGCAAAAAGGGTATGTTGCTGCCATTTTGAAAAGATTAAGAATCACCGAAGTTATGTCTAAACCCAATGATTTAAAACAAAGATTAAAGGATCCCAAAACAAGAAAATACCTTTTCCATTGTTTCTATAACTAGACCATAATAAAAATGAAAATCGATTTGAAACGAAACAAACAAAAAGAAAGGGGGTTTAAAGACCGCTCAATAAATGAAATGCGTAAAAATTTTCCTTTGAGCCATTTGAGAGTTATCTAACTTGAGTTATGAGTACAAATGATTTTTTTTTCAGGAAGTAAAAATAAAAAAAAAAGAGGGATTTAAACCATAATCTAATTCATCTAACCATTTTATAGACCCATTTGTGATTGTATGTAATTCTATACATAAATAGAACTTAGAATCATTTTTTCGCGAGCCGTACGAGGAGAAAACTTCCTATACGTTTCTAGGGGGGTTATTCATCTACATCTATCCCACTGAGCCGTCTATCGAATCGTTGCAATTGATGTTCGGTCCCGAAGAGAAGGAAGAGATCTTCGGAAAGTTGGTTTTTATGATCCGATAAAGAATCAAATAGATTTAAATGTTACTGC